GGAAAGATGATACGGAAATGAATTCCGAGCTATGAAAAGGAAGTTCATTCCCGGCTAGGTTCTTCAAGAAAGAGGGCTAGGCCCAGGAGAGGAGATTCCGCTTCAATCGGAGATTTCCGCTGTTCAAGCTATCTCATCAGGTAATTCAGTAGTCGGGGATTACGCTATAGCCTTAGGAATAGGGTACGAATCGGCTGTGGGTCCTGTTTCCTTAGTGCCAAAAGCTTAGTAAGAGGAAGAGGGGGTCTTCTGGTAGCGGGAAGGCAGTGAAGTAAGCGGATATGGAGTACTCGAGGGACAGGCCCTGAAGCGAAGGACGGGAACGAGCGGGATCTCAGACGAACGAACAGGAAAGAGAGAGTCAACGCCGGTAGAGGAGAGGACTAGCCTAGGCTCTTCAAGACCTTACTCGGCTCGAGGAAGAGGAATAGATAGGTACACGAGGTGAACGGAAATCTATTATTCTACCATTTTCCCAAAAAAGGATGAATTCATTTCTTTCTTCAACGGAATCTACCAATGGAACAATCTTTGAAGAAGAGAGGGGTCAATACCCAGAAAAAAAGGGTGAACTCATTAGGTAAGCCTCGGTTGTTCCTAGCTTTAGTGGGCTACGAGGACAGTAAGCATCATCGGCGGTTGAAGAACCCGAATCAGAGGGATCAGAGTCAGAGGCAAGCGAGGACTCAGCAGTAGGGGCTTTCGCAGTAGCAGTGCCATGAGTATGAAGCGCCCGCTAAGGAACAGATACTTAAGTGGTAGGAGGGAGCTAGGAGTCTTCCCTTGAGTCTTCCATTCATGCCTTCATGGGTGGCTACCTATGAGGTATGGCTTGAAAGCGGTTTTCTACTATTATATATTACTATTGGAAAATGACCATACCATAGAGATTTCTGGACAAACTAGCGAGGAGTTGACTCCCAGGAAGGGAACAAACAGTAACAGACTTCGCTTCGATCCCTACTGCTTGAAGTTCAATCCCCTCACCAACAGGAAGTTTCACCTCCCGAACCTCCCGCGGGTATAGGATTAGGATTAGATCGTACACCCGCAAACAATACTGCCATGGGCGGCTACCTGCTTTCCTTTCTTTATCGAGGAAGCTCGCCGGAGATCTATTCCTCTTCCTCTGCCTCAACAGGATCTGGGGTTCCCTCCGCTTGTCTTGGTCCTTAAGTGGAATTTAGGTCCACAATATTCATTCCCTGGTTACACCTCTGATTCTTCTGATTCAGAGTTAGCGCCGATCCTTATCCTTATCTATAAAGTAAATCCCAAAAAAGCCAATTCTAAGGCTGGTCTTTTGGCTACCAATTGCCGTTTCAGTTTCCTCTGGTCTCGTACCGGGCGAGATAGCTTGAACAGCGGTTTTCTTTGTCGGGTATTCCGCTATAGCCTTAGGGATAGGGTACGAACCGGCTCCTTCAAGCCGAGTCTCCGTCCTCTTCTAGATGTAGCGAGCCAGGTAAGGAAATGGAGATGGCTAGGTACAATAGCCAAATAAAAGGCAGGGTTCGAAGCGAATCAACCTCTCACGAGAAAGGGGATCGGAATCGATATCAGAAGTAAACTCCTGAGTCAACTAGGGACTCCTCGGCAGGCTTGTGGAAGTGCTGTAAGTAAAGATCCATGCCCGTGCGCGAGACGAGAAGGGGGGACAGCTCAAAGATTCGATGATGGACTAAACTAATCTTTACTGGAAGGAAGGGGACAACCCCGAGTACCGGAAGATTCAAGCTCCCGAGGGGCTTGATAAGCATTCAATTCAAATGGGCGCGTCAAAGTCAATACTTGTCGAATCGGAGGATTTGTGCTCATCTAGCAAGCATCATCCATGAAGTAATAATATCTGATATGAATCCACTACTGCTTTTCTAACTTAAAATAGGGAGTTCACTTCAATCAAAGCAACCTGAGGCATCAGCCGAAGACTCCGTCTGGATCCCCCTGGTAGGCAGAAGAATCAGTTTATGTTTGCACTTAGGCATCATCAGAAGTTCTTTCACCCGACCGGCTTCTCACTCTTAGTAGTGAGATGGGGGCTCGAGCGGAGATCCTTCTTTAATAAGGGGATCCCTCTATAGAAATATATCAAATATGGAATGGAACTATGTAATTGTGTAGCTAGTCGACTAGGTAGTTATCTTTATCTTACCTGTAGTTAGCTCGAAAGCTTTTAACCAGCAGGAAAGGCTGGAGGATATAACGATTCTTCTGTTGCCCCCTAAGCCCAGTCTTTCATACTTCCCCTTACCAATCCATCCATTTATGGGTATTACATATCTCCTAAGCGTATTACGAAATCAGTCTTCAATATCCTGTAGGAAGATGAAGTCTAACCCTGCCGATTAAATAATAGATAATATCGCGGGTAAGCAAGGCAATTAAGTAGGCTCGACAGAGGAAATGAAGCGAACTCTCCCTTTGGGAGAGGCAGAAAAAGGGAGAAGCTAATGCTTCGAAACCTCATGGACGGGGAATCAAAGTCAACGGTCCTCACAACGAACCTGAGAAGCCAAATCAACGGGACTCATCTAACCACTACATATTGTTGATTGTTGATCAGGCCTTTAAAGTGGCATATAAGCCCCGTCGTTTAGACCTTTTTGTACTATCGCCTATCAAGATCATCCAATGCTCTTTAAGCCACTAACCCTCTGGAAAGAAATCTGCTTTGACCGCTCTGTCAGTGAATAGCTCGGGCGAGGGAAGCGAAAGCAGATACGCGTGGGATTGTATCTCTACATCTATCATGGAAACAAGCCTCTAAGCTGTTAGTTGACCAAGGTAGCGTTCTCTTTCATCAGCTAAGTCTTCTCCCTTTGCCTTTTCCCTTCCTTTCCCAATCATGTGACGGTTGTCCCAATCAATCGGAATAAGAGAAAAGGATGTATTTAAGACTATTCGACATTTGGCAGGGCCCCAATTGTAGATCCTGAATTATGATCGGAAGTTGGGGTCGGAAATTCTAATCACATTATCCGAGCGGTTGTGCCTAATGTCTTTCTGAGGATCCTAAGGTCCTTTCTGAGTCCTGATGGAGGTTCAGATGTTGCCCGATGCCGGAAGTGCAGTGGATTGATAGTAGTGACCACGAAACGTTTTGGATAACTCATGATAGGTACCCCCTCTACTGGTCCATTCAATGCTTTAAGGACAGATTCTCCAGGGCTTCTAATCAATAATCAAGCTGCTAAGGTTGTTCAGTAGTGATTGGGCCAGGAAAGGCAGGTTCCGTAATAGGACTCATTGAATCAGCAGGTTAGTTTAGTCCGTCATGAGAGATGGGGCTCTACCCAACTTTCTTTTTCTCCGATGAGTTCCAATTATGGTGGTTTTTCAACGAAGAAAAAAGCTACGGTTTCAATTCAGACTGTGAAAGTCGTTTAGGCGCAAGCAATAAGGGAATGCATTCTTCCAGGCAGAAGCCCTTTGGTATGAGCGATCTAATTCAAAAAAGAAGACTAAACTGGCCTTGTTGGAGTAGCTCGCCTGTTGGGATCAAAGTCTCATTCTCGAACGTAGGTTCTCCGGTCTCTGTCTCCACTGCCCAAGGCAAGGCCTGTTCTATCCTCTTTCACAGTTTACCGTAACGTTGTATCATTAAGATAAATTTCCCTATACGGGGCGGGGTGCGGAAAGCACTATAAGTTAGTTGACTTCTCGACCAAAGGTAGTCTAGCTCACCCTCCAAGTAGGAATAGATTCTATGAGTCGTGATCCAGTTAAGATAGGAGGCATTTCTAGCATAGAAAATCCCTATTCTTTTCAAGAATAGCCTCCTCTTATCGAAAAGAAGGGTCCGAAGAAGACAGAACTGGCCATCCTTCTCATCCCCGTAAGAAAGTAGAGCGCGGTGAAAAAATTCCGTCGTTCAGTCGAAGGGGAAAGACAGGCTCATTAAATAGTCGAAGGGGACAGGTTAGCAGCTTCAGGATAACCCGAGCAGTGAAACAGAAGTAGGGTTCAGGCCAATCGATCCAATTTCGATTATACGGCTGGGTTCTAAACCAAAAAAGGCATTTGAGAAAGAGAAATTCTGGTATTCCATATAGAAGAAATGAGAATTCTTACCATGCAAATTGGCCTTTTCAAGAATTGAGATTTGAGAACTTGAAATGAAAAAATAGGCTTTGATCGGTCAACGAAATGCTCTGCTTTCAAGCCCGATAGGTCATTCTCCTTCTAGTTAACAGCTGTTCAGGCATCCGAACAGGGGTTTAGTCAACTAAGTATACCTCATCACTGCACGCTTTCGATATCTCTGTCTCCCATCGTAGGCCCGCCAGTGAGAGTCTCGTCAACCATTCCTTTTACATAGCTATAGCTCTTGAGCAAAAATAGATACAGGAAATAGTAGCTCAAGTCTCGGAAACCGTTCCCAACCTCATCCAGGAAAAAGAAAGAAGAGCGTACTACGGTGCTTAATCTGTCCATGTGGGCAAGCAAGTACTCCTAATCGGCTGTTGCAAGCTGCTGTCCAAGGCAGGGCGGCTAGTAAGCACTCAGGTAGGGAGAGAGTCTATTGAGCTCCAGGGTTGGCTTCGATAAAGTAAGATCCTCACGATCCGGCATTCATAAGGGCAGAAGCACAGGCGAGAGGGAAGATTACCTTTTTTTTGTTTGATTTTTCTATTTTCATAGGCAAAACGAACCCAAAGAAAGGGCATAGGCAGCTCCGTACGATCGGTTCACATCCTCCGCAGCCGCAGCTCTCATAAATCACTTATACAGATAGAAAGAAGTTGCTCGGAAGATTGCCTTTCCTTCGCCGCAGTAGGCATTATCCGCTAGTTATCGATTTCGTCAGGAAAAGGCTCGCAATGGCTCTTGATTAGTGAAAACGTGAGCCAATCCCCTGATTTTAGAACGGGGTTCTGGTTCCAATTCCGATTAGAACAGCGAAGACGGGACCGGGCTCCAACGTCCTCAGTTCGGGCTAGATTCAAGGTATGCGCCCATTTCCAGTGGATTGATTTTCATTCAGGGTTAGCTCCTAGTCCAAAGGGATTGGGTTTGTGTGAAGTGTACCGGGTACAAGAAAGAAGGTCCAAGCCCAGAATGAGGCGAGAAAGAAAGATTGTGTTATAGTAGGGTTAGACTGCCTCTCTTCTCTTATCAATGCCCGGGGCCAAGCACTTACTGGCTGGCGGACAGGCAGTAATAAAAACCGCCACGGCCTTTGTTTCGGGTTCGATTTCTTATGCATAGGAGTGGGGCGCGCTAGCGGGAAGTCCGGTTATGAACATATATCAATCCCTCAATCAACCTTTTTTCCATCGTGTGGGTTTCTGAGCCAAAGGGATCAGGTGTCGGTGGAAAGGAATAGGAATCCTCTCATCTAGAGACCGGGGCGAAGGATCATGGATCTAAATAGTTGGACGAATGCTGACTCTCTGTCTAGCTCACAAAGAGGGCTTTCTTTAAACGAGGGGAAGGCTTTATAGGGAGGGGCGGTTTCCGAACGAGAGGAGAGCCTTTAGCTTTTTCCGGGGGTGCGGGTCCTGGTCATCGCTGCCCCCTGATGCCAATACCAATAGCTGTCTCGGGGAGTTGAGTTGGGGGCTTTCGCCTCTGGTTGCTTCTGGGTTCGGTCTAAGGTTGGTTCTAAGGCTGGTTTGGAACCCTTCCCTTGAACAGGCGCTTCAGCTTAAGTAGCCGCTGGTGTCGAAGCTGAAACTGCAGGATCTGTTGTAGACGCAGGAGCTTGTCTCGTCCGCTACTATCCCTCTGATGATCGATGTTGGGTATTTTACAATTTGCTTTATTACATTCTATTATATAGGTTCGCTCCAGTTCGCTATTCTTGTGATTCCGAATGCTAGCAGGTGGGCTGGCTTTCAAAGGTATGGGACGATCAGTATGGCTTGGTCCAGCTCCCTTTAATCTTTAGATCAATCATATGCCCTCCCCAACCTTTTCTATCTAGTAGGACGATGTTTGACCTGGTCCTGTTCGTGTTAGAGTGCTCTTATCTTATCAAGCTTGGTTTCAATGGCTTCCGTGGATCGCTCTTTCTATCGTTATCAATGGAATGCCCCTATCCCTATTAGTAAAGCTTATGGGTTGCTATTGCGCTTCCCGTTCCCTTGTGTCATGATGGTTTACGGGCGAGTGACTCTTCCTTCACGAGCTCTGACACCAATTTAATAATAAGAAATAAGTTCATAAAATGAAGGAGATTCATCATCTTGTTTTACTCGTTCTTATGTTGTGTTGACTTTCGAAAGGAAGTTGGAGACAGAGACGGAGATGCCGGAGACGAATGTGAGGCCTAGACCATAAGCTAAGGTCAATCGAGTGCACCCGGAATGACAAGTTCAAAAGCCAGGTTCAGTAGACCGATCAACTAACGCTTCTGTTGGATGTTGGGAAGCCCCACTGGTTAAGTTAACGAACGTATAGATATAGAAAGATGATCTATATGTTTTCTTTTTTTATATGAATAGATCGATATGGCTTACGGGCAGGGTGGATAGCTGACGAGTGTGCTTTCTTTCTTTTGTTTGCCCGCCCGTGGCCCGTGGCGTGGACTAGTTTGCAGGCATGGGCCGAACCGCGTGCATGGACTGGATCATGGACGCGAGTCAGGAATGCTCTTTTTTCTTTATCTGCCGCGACCGCGTACGAGGGCACGTTGTCCCACTAAAATAGAAAATCTAACTTTTCTTGTTATTTTCCCGATCGTGGAATGCGAGATCGGAAGGCGTAGCAATTTGAATCACGCCGCATCGCAAAAAAAGTCTTATCTCGGGCAGCGGTTGTAATCTCGGCTTTCTTGTAGCTTTGGGGATTGGGACATTACTTTCTTCCTGCAATAACGACAGAACCATTGATCATCTTCATCTTCGGGCTGCACTTGGTAGTCAGACTTCGGTAATTTCAGCATATCATTGCCTATATCCTATATAAAGGGCTCATTTGACTTTGAGCTCCTTCTTGATGTCAAAGTGCAAATCCTTTCGATGACCTTCTTTCTTCTGTCTTTGCTACCTTTAGGAGGTCTCCGACTTCTATCTGTGACATTAGCATATGCGTGCCGTTCAATCAGGACTTCCTCAAGTCCAGTAGCACGTTGAGAGAGTTCATCGAAAGTAGTAGGGCCTCCAGCAATCAAGCCCGGGCGCAGTTCAATGCGGATTCCCGCAATACACATTTTTCCCAATTTCTCTTCTGGGATAGATTCTCCTACCTGGCCATAGCTACCGTAGCTAATAGAAAGATAGGGATTTCTTAGAATTCATCTTGATATCCGAAGAAAAGCTATGAGTCCTGACTAAGAAAACAGGAAGTCAGACTTGAACATCCAGAAAGCAGGAGACTAGCCCGGTCCCGTACTTGCTTGCGTCCTTGTATTCTCTATCGAATCGAAATTCCTTCTGTGCTGAGGACTCCCCCCTTTCATAAGGATAGATTCCCTCTATTAGGAATTCTCGCTATATGCTATTATTCCTCTTCTAGTATCTAGGTATATAGATCGAGTATCATACCTCAAAAAAGAGTATAAAAGGTATGGTAATATGGTATGCGGATAGAATACTCGGTAAGAAGGTAGTCTGCCCTCCATACTAAGCTCAGTTTCCATTAGCTATTAGCCTAGCTGCTATCTCGGTAGTAGTAAATAATATATCCTTTTTTTTAGTCCATAGTGGAATGGTACGATCATTTCCTTTTCTTTGCTAGTTGCATGTAGTATAGAATGACTCTTTACCCATCGTCCTAAGAGCCGATCACGCAATTAGAGCTACGATGTTATTGGGCAAGAGAATCAGTAGGGGTAGCGGGCTTGCATCAATATAAGTATAGAAAGAGGTCTGTAGGCTACCGTGCTAAGGTAACGAAGTTAGACCGAGATTCACACTTCCTCTACTAAACTAAAGAAGTTATTTCATAAGATGTGGGAGAGCCATGCCCTTCAATTTAAATAACAATAAAAAAGATCGAGGGAAGGTTTTTCTTATGGGGTCGGCTGGTATCAGGATTTCACCACTAAAAGAAGGAGAGAGCGAAAGAGCCTAAATGAAAGTACCAGACAGGAGCCCTATCAAGTAAAGCCATTGAGAGAGGAAATAGCCCTACTATATTCTATTCTATTACTAGAAAAGGAGGATAAAGCAAACCAAAACAAAGATCTCTTGCCTAATGGAAACTACTCTCTTACACAATCAGTTACTCAGATGCTACTATCAACTATGGTCCCGGAACGTCTTCTTCTATGGGGATACCACAAAGCGGGACCCTCACTCTTATTGACTCTCAATCCCTAACCACAATTATTAGACGAGTGTCTTCTTTTGAGGAAGCAAGCTATAGGACAAAGCCAACCCACGCATTAGTAAGGTGACTGACTAACTCTTCTTATTCAACTCAACTAGTCTTTCTTTTTTTAAGTCAGGGTCAGGGAAGGAATGCTCAACTAAGCTTGAATTCAAGTATTTTTAGGTCCGGCCCAACCCATTCTTGGAACCGGAGCTCGCTATTGGATCACTCACCAACAGCCTTGCAGGGCTTGAATCTTTGTATTCATCCCCCGACAGCTAGACTAACCATTTCAGCTGGCTGAAGGATAAGAAGCTTTGCACTGATGCCTGGGCGGGTGCCTTACCCATACCGCTTCTTTCTCCGCCCGTGAATCCGCTCCTCCCCCTTCTTATGGGGTGTCGAGGCGGATCTCTCATTCCATCCATAACATAGGCGACTCCTTAACTCTTCCTATAGTTACAAGGATCTGCCTCATATAAAAAGGCATGTGTCAAGGCACGGCTCCCACTTCTCCCTATTCCCCAGTTTCCGATCAAGCTTCTGAATTCAATTCGTATAAGTGTTTGCTTGCTGGCTCAGGGAGGGCTGTCTTGATATGTATTCTGACTGAATAGTTGATAAAAAGAAGACTTTCTAAGAAGAACTAGACTGTATGGATTGCATTAAGGAGAAGAACAAGAACTCCCTTGCGTAGAGTTAGAGCTAGCTTCTTAAAGAGCGAGAAGTGCCTTGCTTAGGGCGGTGTTGATAAAGGTGCGTAATGAATGAATAGTTGCGGGTTACGGGGCGAAGAAAGAGAAATGGCCGAAGGGTAGCAATGAGCTTCTTCAGGAGCGTCCCTGCTTGGTCTTTATATACGTGCTTACCAGAGAAAGTCAACTGCCTTGGGTCGAGCTAAGACGATAGAAGCAGAAGGCAAAACTTCTTTCTTGCTGGCATTCACTCTTCCTTGCTTTATGGTTCAGTCTCCTGTTCTTGCTTGGCTGGTAAGATAGGGTCTTCCTTGCTTCTGGCTGGATGAATACTGGATATGAACCAATCGAATGACAGAGCTATAAGCTTCCTCGCCTTCCAGTAGTCTACCTTCCTGGTAGGAATAGGGCTTTCTCTTTCTCATATGAATCCCGGATCAAGACTACTAGCTTGAAGTGGTTGCTTTATCTTTATGGATTGAATACAGGGGAATCCCTCCGGCTAGTGAATCAAGAAAGACTGTGAATCCAGAAACCAATCCAAGTGTACTAGCTCGCTCGCTTGCTAAGGGAAAGAGTTCTCATGGTGGCTTGCTTTAGCATTCATTCGCTATTAGTTATAGCTTGCTTACGGGTTACTTGGATAGGTTTTCTCAATAGCCTAAGGTCAGTCAGGCGAGCTCCCGGTATTTTCTTTAGAAACTTTCATACTCAACTCTATTGCTAGCCTGACTCTATGGCTTAGTGCTTGACATCGATAGACAAAGCATTTTCCTTCCTCACTACAGAAGCAATCGGCTTGGGATGATGTCATTGGTTCTTTTCTTCTCTTTCCCTACCTCTTATTCTTCCTCTGTAATAGCAGCACCGGTTACGAGAACAGTAAGAGCGGATTCTATAACAGTAAGAGTTCCTTCTGTCCCACTTGGCTCAATAGCCGGAGATGAAATAGCAGCTTATTCTTTCACAACAGCAACCTATTTTTACACAAACAGCTTATTCTATCACAAAGAGCTTATTTTTCTATTTAATAAGGAAAGATTGGCTTCATTCCCCTGATATTCCTCAAATCCCACACTCGCCTACTTACTTAGGTCAATCAGTTCCTGGACTTAGGGCAAAAAGAAAAGACTAGAAGCGGATATTGCAAACAGCCTTCCTTCCGCTTCTATAGAGATTCTCGAGAGAAAAGTCCCCACAGCCTATTCTATCAAAGAGGCAACCATGGCATTCGATGCAGCTCCTTCATGCAGAGAAGGAGCTGTGAGGGAGGAAATAGACTGTTAGCAAGAAGGTTTGAAGGAAGAATGCGCAGTTAGAAAGGTAACTATCATCTCAGATTCGAAGAGGGGAAGGGCAATTCCGCTTGTAAAGCTCTTTCTTTCGTCGTGCGAGCTTTCCAAAAAACCTTTCCGGCCGGGCATGGGAGGTGAGTTCGGGTATGGCTTCGGTATGGTTTGGGTATAGCAGGTATAGCAGGGGTGGCAGGTATGGGGCTTAGAAGGTCTCATTCCTTTGAACCTGAGGTAGGAGTGGCATTTGAGTTAGGGGGCGTTCCTTTGAGAGTGGATGTCTTAGTTCCTCTTCGACTTCCTAATAATGGTAGAAATGCCCCTAGACTAGGGAGGGTTCCCTCGTCAGTCTGATCCTCTCAACTCATACCAAGGCAGGCAGGCTATAGACTGTGAGGTGGAGAAGTAAAGAAGTAAGTAGGCAGCGGCCTTTGAATCCGATCAAGATCCCATCGTTTGTCGACAATAACATCACTAAGAAGAAAGCGCATAAACTCATTTCTTCGCAAATGGCACCATAGCCAACGCTATACTATCTAAAAGAATTCTTTCTTTCTGGCCGGTAGGGGGCCTTCCGCATGAAAGTGAAAGGAAGCGACCGACCAAGAAATAAGAAATGCAAAAAGAGAAAGGGAATGGTTAGTGAATCCGAACATGAGTGGGATCGAGGAAGATAGGGCGTCTGGCTTCCTTGTAAATAAGTTAGAATTATAAGAAAGTCACGTTTCGGGCTAGCCTATGCTTACGCCTTTTCGTCTTCGTCCTGTAAGCCAGAATATCATCTTCCGTTTTGGCTCTTGAGCAGGGGGTTCCTCAAAGGGGGCTGCAAAAGCAAAAGAGGATTATAAGACCACTAAGGTAAGTAAGATCCCGTCCTCAAGATGATATTCTGATGTTACGATAAATCCCTCTACCCTATAGGTTAATCCCGAAGGAAGCTTCCCTGGGAGAGCTGCTATAAGATAAGCTCTTTTTCCATTTAGTTTAGAGAGAGTAGCTTTCCACGGTCTGGGTCTTCGGGGTCTGCTATTCCTTTCCTCTAATGACTAAATGTAAACGAAATGGCTCTTTAAAGAAAGGCTTTATTCACAGGAAACTTTGGAGAGGGTCGACCAGTCCAGTCCATTTATCATCCCACCACTCACCCAAGCAAGCTCAGGAGTTCAGGTGCTACAGATTAGCTGCTTGAAGCCCGATCGTAAGTCACTTCCACCGAAGAGATATTGTTTTTGTCCTTCTCGGGTTCCAGTCCAACCTTCTGCTGCTGCCCCCGGCCTCTACTTAATTTAAGACTTTCTGGTCCAGGCCATCTCTCAGGCTTACAGTAGTAAATCCGAGTTATCGTTACTACCGAATCCGTAGAAGACTTTCAAATGATAAAAGAAGACGAAAGGTACGGCGGAGTTGGATCAACTTCTTAGTCTTGGGGCTTGTCAGATTATCCTTTTCGATATAAGCTTCAAGGTAAAAATGCGCATTTGAGGCCCTTTTTTACAGGGGTTCGGTTCCTCTTCCGGGCTCGGTTATGGACGAGAGGCTAGGTCCTTTTTTACTATGTTTTCGGGTGTGAAAGGCCTTCTCCGAACGTTGAAAATGATTCCACTGAAGCTCCTAAGTACGGTCCGATAGCCACTATAGCCACTAAAAGGGTCATATCCTGTTGAAGAGGAAGTGAAAGGAGCGAGACCATGCGGAGTAGGTACGGAAGGGGAGGCCTCTTCAGAGGTAGTGAAAACCCTTTATTTCAGCGAGGCAAGAGATGAGCTCGAGCTTCATCATTATCTGAGTCGAGCGAGAGCGTCTTTCTTCTTCTCGAGTGAAGTAGCTTACTATTGCTCTGCGGGCTAGCCCCTCTATGTCTTTGCTTCGTGCTAATGCCCTTTTGTTTGCGCTGTGTGCTCTGCGCGTTCTAGCTAGCAAGCAAGCACAGCAAAGCAGCATGAGTCTTTCGCGCTAATGCCATCAGTTGTTGGGGGAGGGATTGATAGATTCACTGATAAGCCATCCCATCTCGAATGAGATGTCGGAGGGAGAACGAATGGGACTGAGGGGAGAACATCCCCGCTAATATTGATGCATGATAAACTAGACTTGCTATTCTTTTCCTCCCCTCTTTCCGAGAGGATCCGGTGAGACATGAGAGGACGGAGAGAACGGTTCAAATTGTCACAGGTTTGCCTACGGGACTGAATGTCTTATCGTAGTTAATACCATGAAGTTGTGTGATTTTGCCACTAATCTGGCCTTGAGGGGC